CTCCTCGATACTCAACTAAATCCTCTTTTTTGACAATTGAATGCACCCCTATAGCCACATATTTAGTAATTCCTGAACTCTTTCTTCGGTATTGGGGATCGTCAAAATAAGCAAAAATACTATTTCTACGGAAAATGCCATTTATAGGTATTTCAATCAAGATATCGGAATGGGACATTAGTTCTTTTTCTTGAATCGATTGGAATGGGATGATAAATCTATTTTTTCGCCTCTTTGCCAATAAATCAGAATTCTCGTGGAGAATAGTAGGATATATGAAACCAGTACATATGATTCGATTAAGGTCTGAATAATCAAGAATCCTACTTTTTTTTTTACTTTTACTCGAAAGATATGAACTAAAGAATTTGTGTTTAACTTTCTCATTATTTACTGAAGGGTTAGAAATATATCCTCTTTCGACAGAAAGAGAATGAACGTTTATTTGATCTTGATCCTTGTGTAGCGAAAACGGGACTATACTGGATCTGCACGAACCCCCTGACAATATCCATAAATGGCTTGTTTTTGGTAAAAGATGGACATTACTATATGTAAATTCAGATGCATGGTATACATCAGTACTCCAGTGCATTTCTCCTTCTGAATCGGAATAAATATGTTTTCGAACCCTCTCTGTAAAATTCAAAGTGTATGTTCCCGAGCGAATTTCAGCAATCACTTGTTCTGATTCTACATATTGATCATTTTGAACTAAAAGAAAACTTTTTGGTGGAATAGTCACGTTGTGTATAATATCTTGACTCTCAATAGTTACATATAAGTCCATAGAACAGAGAAAAGCAGGATGCCCATGACGTGTACGTGTGGGATGAACCAAACCCTTATTAAATTTGATTTTTCCATTAGAGGGGGCTCGTACATGTTCGGCAGTACCCCCTGTGAATACTCCGCCGGTATGAAACGTTCTTAATGTTAGTTGAGTACCCGGCTCTCCAATGGATTGACCCGCAATAATACCTACAGCTTCTCCCAATTCCACCAGGTCGCCATGAGTAGGACTTCGACCATAACATAATCGACAGATCCAGGACGTACTTCTACAAGTAAAAGGAGTTCGAATAGATATTGGTTGTGTTCGAAAGGTGATGAATCGATTGACAAGTCCAATCCCAATATCTTGATTTCGAGTGGCAATGCATCGTAGACCCATATATATATTGTCTGCTAATACACGACCTATTAATGTTTGAATAAAAATTCTTTCCGGTATCATTCCATTTCGAGAACTCACAGAAATCCCTCGGGTGGTGCCACAGTCTGTTCTACGTACAACAATGTGTTGAACTACTTCAACAAGTCTGCGCGTAAGATATCCAGCATCTGATGTTCGTACAGCAGTATCCACAACTCCTTTTCGGGCTCCATAGCAAGAAATGATATATTCTGTTAAAGACAATCCTTCCCGTAGATTGCTTTGAATGGGTAAATCAATCATTTGTCCTTGTGGATCCGACATTAATCCTCTCATACCTACTAATTGGTGTACTTGAGATGCATTTCCCCTAGCTCCCGAAAAGGACATTATATGGACTGGATTAAAGGGTTCCGTCATCCTAAAATTCGGATTCATTTCTTGTCGCAAATATTCACTTGTAGCATACCATATCTCAATGGATTGACGTAATTTTTCTATCGCGTGTACATTTCCATAATGATGGTGTTTTTCCAAAATCAAACTTTGTTGTTCAGCATCTTGGACTAGCCATCCTTTCGAAGGTATTGTTAAAAGATCATCAATTCCTAATGAAATAGATGTAGCAGTGGCTTGATGGAAACCCAGAGTCTTTACTTGATCCAGGATGTGTGATGTATATGCCATTCCGAAGTGATCTATGAATCGACTAATAATTCGTTTAATGGCAGTTCCATCTATCACTTTATTGTGAAAGAAGAGATTGGCCCGTTCGGCCATAAATACCTCCATATTCCGATGAATAGGGCTCGGCAATAGATTTGAGTTAATGCTTGGAAAACTTCCTTTTCTCAATCTTGATTCGCGTAGAAATTCAGGAACTATAGTCCTAGTTGCACCAAAGAGATCCGAATTCAGACCAATGTCATAAAATCACTTAGCTTAGATAGATCCCTATGATTAGATTAGGTACCGTCTGAGCAGGCTTGGCAAAACCCTTGTATAGCTTCTTCAATTTCTCGATAAAGATAAATATGACCAACAGTGGTTCGAATGTATATAGAAAGAATTTTTTTTTTTATATTTCTTACTATTAGATAGTGTCCATAAATCTCATGATAGGTACCTAAAGATCCAAAGTGACCTTCGATGGGAGCTTCTCTTGAAGCAATAAGGCCTTGATCTAGTTGCCACCGAAGCCACAAAGGGCTCTCTAAATTGATTCTTTTCTGGCGATAAGCTCCAATTGCATCATAGGAATTACAAAAAAAGGGTTCTTTTATATACTTATCCTTATTAGCATTAGCGTCAATTTTTTCATTTTGAAAATTTCTGCAATTAAAC